AAAAATCATAGATAAGATTAGAGAATTAAGATATATAATTAACAAACACAAGCCTAAGACTTGTGTTTGTTGGACTTGTGTTAAATTAAACAAGGGTAGACCAAGTTATAAGTTATAACTAAATCATCCAACCCCCCTTTTTTGTATTGCATTGATTGCGTTTGCTTTGATTAAGGCAGAATTGTGTAAAAACCCCGATTTCTTTGAAATGTCCTGAACAGTTGCTGTAGGCTGAGCACCCGAAATATAGAATGTCAGGAAAATTTAAAGAGGTCTGATTATTTATTGGATCATAAAAACCAACCTTCCGAAGAGGTTTTACTTCTCTTCGCGATCGAACATCAATTGAAACGATTCGATAAATAGTTCGTTGTTTTCGACCACACTGTCTCAAACGAAGTTTGAGCATATTCCTCCTTTAGCTTTCGTTTTAATATTTAATATGTAATTAATTTCCTTATGGAATCATGATATAGTTGTTGGTTAAGGTGATACTATCTATATCCATTTTTTTGAGTAATCCAGATTTTTGATTTCTATATCTATAATCTATATGAATTCTTTTTTGTTTACATATGTAATTAGATTATTAAATTTAGATTAAAAGAGATAAGAGGATTAAAATGGAGCTTTTCCATTTCCGATTGATCGCTATCTACTTCTCCGAGTAAGTATATGGGGATAGGGGGTTCTAAACCAAAGAATAAGGCAAAGAAAACGAATACTATTTTACTGGATGCTAGACTCTGTTGTTGTTGTATAGGTACAAAACAAAGCAAAAGAAGTCCAGATTAAGACATTCTTCCTATTTTTTAACCTACCCTAGTAAATTAATCGACTTAATCCTCTTGCTTAATCACCTTGATTGAGTTCAATTAGTACTCTTAGTATTATAATTCAATTCAGAAATCCAAAAAGAGTTTATAATTCGACTGCATCATTATCATTTAATGGATCTGGAATCGTGGGCACTTTCAGATTTTGATTTAGAGTACATGATTGAAAACACAAATAGATGTGGGCGTAAGCTTTTTTTTATAAACAACGAACAGAAATATGAATTATCAAGGAGATGGGCATGGGATGAAAAGCGCATCCGGCTTTTTTTTTTTTACTTCAAAAATATTTTTATTATGTTCTCATCTTTCTCGGATCAAAAATAGATTCAATTACATCAATGAATATTTGATTTGAACTCAATCCAATTTATGCAAAATATGAAATATGATTCAAAGAAGAATCACTTTAAATAATTCAAAAATGAAGAAGAATCACATCTATTAGAATCTTAAATTAAACAGAAAGTTGTTCAAAAAGCAAAAGACAATCCCTTTTTATTCTCATATACTGAAAATTCTATATACCGAGAATACCTATTCTCATAGAAATACTATAATGGGTATGCTCTGGGACGGAAGGATTCGAACCTCCGAATAGCGGGACCAAAACCCGTTGCCTTACCACTTGGCCACGCCCCATATTCTATTTCTATTCTTTACTAATAAACACTAATATTAGTATTGGTTGTTCGTCAATTCCAGTCAAAAGATCTCTGAACTAGATTGTTCATAAGATTTTGATACATGTAGATAGAGAATTAAACTGAATTTATTGATCATAATATATAATTCAATTAAGATATTGGATGAAAGTACGATTTCTTCTATTCTTTGCTTTTTTTTATTTGAGAATTGAATGAAGGTTTTTTGATTGATCTACCTTACTTTAAAATTGTTTAATTTATTATTCATTTTAAAATGAATTAAGATAGTAAAATTCATTTTAAAATGAATTAAGATAGTAAAAACTTAATCAAAAAATAATATAAAATTATCTTTCTATTTTTAAGAATAAAATTTTTGTTATGCTTAATATCTTTACTTTAATCTGGATCTGTTTTAATTCTATCCTTTATTCAAGCAGTTTTCTCTTCGCTAAATTGCCTGAGGCCTACGCTTTTTTGAAGCCAATCGTAGACGTTATGCCAGTCATCCCTGTGCTCTTTCTTCTCTTAGCCTTTGTTTGGCAAGCTGCTGTTAGTTTTCGATAAGATCTTAAATACTGTTCTAATCTTCCAAACTTCATGATTTATTCACGAAAAAAAAATTCTAACAATTGATAAGATCAGGTAAGTCGTACAGTATGAATCCTCAAATCAACGATCGAGATTCCTGTATAGCCACGGATCCACAGATTTCCTCATTCTGCACTTTTTCCATTGAAAGACCTTATTCTATTAGTTTCTATATTATTAGAATACTTTATCATATATACTAGAATAGAATATTCTACTTAAGAGTCCCCCATAATATCTAATTGTCAGTATGAAATAAAATTTTTGATAATGAAGGACTCGACTCAATTTTACAAATGCATTTCTGAAATGGAATCTTTTTTCTATTTCTATAAAGAACTTGATTTTTTGGTGTCAAAATAGAATATGTGTTCTAAAAATAGAGAATCTATTCTCCCCCCCCCAAAAAAAAAAAAGAATCTTGGAGATTGTGTAATGCTTACTCTAAAACTTTTTGTTTACACGGTAGTGATATTCTTTGTTTCTCTCTTCATCTTCGGATTCCTATCTAATGATCCAGGACGAAATCCCGGACGCGAAGAATAAAGAATAAAAAAAAATTGTTTTTTTTGCTTGATTTTTAAATGTTCTTAGGATTTTATCTATTTCACACCCTTAACTCTAAAAATGAAAAGAAAAACTATAATACTTAATAAGACTATAATATATATATATATATTCATATATATGATATATATATATATGAATATATATGAAAAAAAAAAAACAAAAACCAAGAGGGTTTGACAAATTCGAAAGAGAATTAAAATATCAAGGCCAAGTTATCAACGTAACACAAATGGAAAGAGAGGGATTCGAACCCTCGGTACGAAGAACTCGTACAACGAATTAGCAATCCGACGCTTTAGTCCACTCAGCCATCTCTCCGAATTACAATTAATTGAATTAATTTAAGTATCGAATTAATAAAATAAAACTAATTACTAAACGAAAATTCAATATTCAATAAAATAAAATAATTAATATTAACTATAAAAAACTAATTACTAAACGAAAATTCAATATTCAATAAAATAAAATAATTAATATTAACTATAAAAAATAGTTTTATAGTTATTATAAATATAAAAATATGTAATAAAGTTTTATCAAATATCTAACTTTTATCGGCAATTCCATTTAGATAAAAGTTAGATAAAATAAGTGCTCAAAAAAGATATCTCCAACCCAATATTCCAATCAATACAGATTCAATATACAATCTATCTAGATATATTATATAGACTCTATTTTTTTTTTTTGTATATAGATTTTTTTTATATAGACTAGACAAAAAAAATATATACTAATAATAAAAAAAAAAGAACAATAAATAGCTTTTCGTATGAAATCCCTTCTCTGATTTCGACGACCTGGTCCCGGTCGGTACCTAGTCGGACTTTTTTTGTTATTGAAAGAAGAAATAAAAATCAGAAAGAGGACTATTTCCAAGATATAGAATCATAGTCTCGTTTCTTTTTTTTTATTATTTTACTTTTTACTGGACACAAAAAAAGCTAAAAGGACTGCGGTTTCTTGAACAATACATTATTATGTTATAAATTCAATAGTTTTGGCCAGTAGCATCGGTCAACAAAAACCCCTCTCGAAAAAGAAAGAACTTTTTTCGTTTTTTGAGTTATTTTAATGAGTCTTCTTTTCCTAAGCTCATTATGTGTACTGACAAAAAAATATATCAATGCTCTCATTTTCATGATTCGTTTTTAATCCTATATTGATTACGACGAATTACTTTGCTCGACAAAAGACCCTTTCTCGAAGATAATGGCATCATAGCGGGTATAGTTTAGTGGTAAAAGTGTGATTCGTTCTAGTAATCCCTTTAATAGTTAAGGGGTCTCTCGGTTGGATTCATATTCCGATCAAAAACTTTATTTCTTAAAAGGATTTAATCCTTCCCTTTTCAATAAAAGATTCTAAGAAGAATATACATTCTCGTGATTTGTATCCAAGAATCAACTATAACTTCATAAACATAAATTGGATTATGAAATTACGAAACATAATTTTTTAATTGGATGAATATATTCAATTGAATGAGTATGAGTAAAGGATCCATGGATAAACATAGAAAAGTTTCTTTCTAATCGTAACTAAATCTTCGATTTTTTTTGTCGAGAAAAGATTGAAGTGAAATAGCTATTAAAAGGTGACTTTGGTTTACTAAAGACATCCATCTTTTTGAGTATTATTAGCCCGGCGGAAACCAAATACTTTTCCTACGGATTCTTTCAAATAGAAATAGAGAACGAAGTAACTAGAAAAATTGTGAAAATTCCCCTCTTCTAGAGGGATCATCTAGAAAGCACATTTTTTTGAATGCAGTAAGAGAGAAAGCTGACATAGATATTATGGGTCCAAGTTTAAGAAGTTCAATTTCCTTTGTATTTTTGTTATTAATAACAATTTGATTCTTTTTTCTTTTTTTTTGTTCACGCCTTATATCCGAGAATTTCTAAATAGTCTATAAAGGAGCCGAATGAAATCAAAGTTTCATGTTCGGTTTTGAATTAGAGACGTTAAGATGAATCAACGTCGACTATAACCCCTAGCCTTCCAAGCTAACGATGCGGGTTCGATTCCCGCTACCCGCTCTATATATTATTATAGACTCTATAAATATAAATGGAGTCGAGATAGGATCCATTTGACTCGAATAGAATAAAAACAGTTATAGAATAAAGCAAAACAAAATAAGAAGAATTTTCTTATTATTTGTAATAAAATTCCATTAAAATTCAATATAAAAAAAGGAAGATCCTATATTTTATTACTAAAATTATTACTAAAACGAATTACATTCTTATTCTTTTCTATTCTTATATTTATTCTATTTTCGTTTTAATTTTGAAGAATTAATACATCATTGAATTAAATAAGCAATTCTAAAAATTATCTCGAATTC